TGAACCAATAGATTTTTTTTACTTCTGTCACTATATCTTTATTTGTGCCGTCTATAATGAAATGAATAATGAATGAGAAATTTACTAAAAAGCTTTCAATTGGGACTGATTTTGTCAATTGGTCTTTTTCTTATCTTGTATTTCTCAAAAATAGAAACTTAGGTAAGTGTTTCATAAACATATGTATAAATAGAACGTATCCCATTTAGTTCCTTCATGCCTACTATAACTAGTTATTTCGGTTTTCTACTGGCGGCTTTAACTATAACTTCAGCTCTATTTATTGGTCTGAGCAAGATACGACTTATTTGAAATTGATTGAATAAACAATTCATAAAAATAAATGTTTTTGTGAGATTCCAGGTAGTCCATAGTTCCTTCCATGTAAATTGTAAATTCTTGGTTATTGAGATTCATGGGCGATTTGGATTAATATCTAGAGATAGATATTACCTCCCCCTTTTACTTTACCTACCCTTTCAAAAAATTGAAATGATTGAAGTTTTACTATTTGGAATCGTGTTAGGCCTAATTCCTATTACTTTGGCTGGATTATTCGTAACTGCATATTTGCAATACAGGCGCGGCGATCAGTTGGACCTTTGATTAAGTAACATCTCTTTTTTCTTGACCTCCTGCGGATTAAAAAAGGGAGGAGGTCAAATTCGGGTTGCTGCTTAAGTTAGTAAAGTTATTTCATTGTAATTCGACCTAAGCTAAGAAGAACAGAATCACGCTCTGTAGGATTTGAACCTACGACATCGGGTTTTGGAGACCCGCGTTCTACCGAACTGAACTAAGAGCGCTTTCTTATCACAATATAAAAGACCGTAAATAAATCAATTTTATTTGTAACCCCCACTATATCTTGCATGCATATATATGTATCATAAAGAAAGGGTTATGTATGTCCAATTTTCATTGATCTCAATTGATCCTTCATTACTACACACAGGAGAAGTAATAAATAGGGATGACAGGATTTGAACCCGTGACATTTTGTACCCAAAACAAACGCGCTACCAAGCTGCGCTACATCCCTTTCAATTAGCCTACAGTGTCATTGTAGAGAATCCCCGTCTTGTTTTCCACATCGTAATTTCCTCCATTGAGATACTATACAATTTATCTTGCCATTTCTTCTTTGTTCATCTCATATACATATAAACATATAATAAAAGAATAATTCAATTATCTTATATAAAAAAAAAATGAGAAATTTACCTTTACTATATTTATTTAATTTTCTTTCTATATATAGAATTCTATTATTAATAAAATAATTCTATTAAACTCTAATTTTTATGAAAATTTAGAAATATATAAATTAATAAATATATTTTATATTAAATATTTTATTATATAAAATATTAATTTATTATATAAATTCTATTAAATATTTTATTATATAAAATATTAAATAGAATAAGAATATTAAATTTCAATAGTAATATTAATTATTACTATAAATTGAATTTCATTTTATAAACCCAACATATAAATAAATTGATATCGGTAATATTCATAAAATAAGTGGACGTCTTTTTCTGTTGTAAAGAAAGGAAAGAAAATAGAATCTATCGGGTCGCTATATCCATTTTAGTTAGGGATTCCCCGTACAAATACAAGTGATCCTTAACTACATATGTATCTGATCATATATGTATTACAATAAAGAAGGAGGATTTTCAATGCGAGATATAAAAACATATCTTTCTGTGGCACCCGTGTTAAGCACTCTATGGTTCGGGTCTTTAGCAGGTCTATTGATAGAGATCAATCGTTTATTCCCAGATGCGTTGACATTCCCTTTTTTTTCATTCTAGTTAGGGATGAAGAAGCTTAGAGATACAATAAATTATCTGTGACTAACCCCCCCTTCTTTGTTTTGTTCTTGACTGTCATTTTTTTAGGATAAAAAAAGAAGATTCACCCGGAACGAAACTCGGGTTTAGGCGGAATTAATAGAGATTAATAGAGGGAGAACAGAAAAAAAAAAAAAAAAAAAGGGTCGAGGACAACAAAAGTATACAAGATACTTAAATTTAATACTGGTACTAATTTAATTGATAGTTAGAAATCGTTGTATTACTTATTATTTCTCTATTGATATTGATTGCAATGAAATATTTCAGAATTGGATTTATTTCGAGTCAGCAACTTCTTTTTTCTTGTTTCGGATCGAAAATGGAAGAGTTGGGTGAATCCAAAATAAAAAAGGGAGGTTCATGGCCAAGGGTAAAGATGTGAGAGTAAGAGTTATTTTGGAATGTAACAGTTGTGTCCGAAATGAGATTAATAAGAAATCACGGGGTATTTCCAGATATATTACTCAAAAGAATCGACACAATACGCCTAGTCGATTGGAATTGAGAAAATTTTGTCCCTATTGTTACAAGCATACAATTCATGGGGAGATAAAGAAATAGATAAAATGGAACGCGTGTGTAAACCCTCCAAGGAACAGGAATCAATTACATAAACATAATAATTACATAATAAATTACATATTAATATATAAAAATAAAAACAACCAAATCCTATTTCGGTCGGATCAAAAATGAAATTAGAATTAAGAAATAGGATTTTAAAGATAAGGAATAAACCATGGATAAATCCAAGCGACTTTTTCTTAAATCCAAGCGATCTTTTCGTAGGCGTTTGCCCCCAATTGGGTCGGGGGATCGAATTGATTATAGAAACATGAGTTTAATTAGTCGATTTATTAGTGAACAAGGAAAAATTTTATCTAGACGAGTGAATAGATTGACGTTGAAACAACAACGATTAATTACTATTGCTATAAAACAAGCTCGTATTTTATCTTTGTTACCTTTTCTTAATAATGAGAAACAATTTGAGAGAACTGAGTCGACTCCTAGAACTACGGGTCCTCGAACTAGAAATAAATAGATAGGCCTATTCTTCAATTGCAATTGAATCAAAATTCCAATCGAACCCCAACTCAGATTGATTTTTTGTTCGAAAAATTAGAGAATCCAGATTGGATTGTCACGTTGTAAGAAAAAAGGCGTAAGGTAAATAAAGTCAAAAATATTTCTTTTTTTTTATTGAAGCGTGTTCATTCATTTTGACTATATTTATCTATCCTATTAATTTATACTCGACCTTCCCGGAGCTCATTCTCCGGGGGCTCCGTTTAAATCATTACGGTGTATTCCTTACAATCTCCTTATTTATTTAATGATCTTATTGGAAATCATGTAAAGACAATTCATATTTGATATGGCTATTTGTGCAAGCATTTTACGATTAATAATCCGCGAGTTCCTCTTGTACATATCATGTATTGATCTACAATAACTACTGTATACTAGTTCTGGATAATAACTATTGACTACCGAAGGCCTAGCCTGACGAGCGGATGCATTTATCCGAGTGATCCACAAACGACGAAAATTTCTCTTTTGCCTGCCCCTATCCCGATGAGCAGAAACTAAGGCTCTCATTTTCTGTTGAAAAGTAGTTCGAGTAAGTCTTGAATGAGCCCCTCGAAAGGTTGATGCAAATAAACGAATTTTTGTTCTACGTCTCCGAGCTATATACCCTCGTCTAATTCTGGTCATTGAATCAAATGAAACTTTGATGAATATGAATAACTAATTGATTTATTTTCTTTCAGTCATTCTTTTCTCCTTTCCTGGTCTATTAATAACAAAACGGATTCTTCCGGTGTATAAAAAAAATTCCAATGGCTTTTGCTACTATGACCTTCCCAACCACGATTTTTTCCAGGCATTTAACCCCGAAATAAGGAAATTGTATTGATACTAGGTATCAACAAAGAACAAAATAGTAAATTGTAAATTAAGTTGAGTATAAAGTATCAATAACAATAAATAGTAAAGGTAAATGCATAAAGAAATAGTGGGTTCCATCGTTTCTATGGTTGCTTCTTAAACGGTGAGGTCCTCTCTATACACCGGAGTCCCTCCCTTCATTTAATCAATGTTATTAGTAACTTGTACAGTTCACATTCTTTGACTCTACCCATGAATTATCCAGTAATAGGTCTTTTCACAATGAGATCTACCCATACAGTAACGGTATTTAATTACAAAGGTTGGCTAGGTAGCTGACCCTGTTAGTCCGTTCTTGCAAGAGTGGGAGCATAATTCTTTTGCTTCTTAAATACTATTTGATTTTCCCCCGCTTAATGGATAACCATTTGCTACCAATGGGGAATTGCTTCTCATCTCCAATTGAGGTGATTGGATTTGCACCAATAGAAACCATAAATTTCATACACAATGGAGGTTTGTTTTTTTAGATTCATATATTGAATGGAATTCTTCCATCCTATTCATTGGTACTGGTCATTGATACTGGAAAAACTTTTCCTTTATTTTATTTTGTTCCAGCTCATGATCTGAACGAGTCGCACATACACCCTAGTACATGTTCCTCGACGCTGAGGACATCCCCGAAGAGCGGGGGATTTTGTTACATTTTTTATTGGCTGTCTTGTATTTCTAATAAGTTGTTTAATGGTTGGCATGCTAAATCGTATATAAATGGTCTGGTTTAGATCAATCCTAACCAGATGATTATAAATTATTATTATTTTTTTTTTTTTTACCTTATTTTACCCTGGTAAGCAGAAAAAATATGAAATTTAGGTTCATCCGAATTATGGTTCAAAATGGAATCTCGGATTTACGTGAAATCCCCGGCATTTTCGGCCGCTACAAGATCAACAATTCCATGGGCTTGGGCTTCTGTTGCTGACATAAAAACATCCCTTTCCATGTCTTCGGATACAACCCATAAGGGTTTGCCCGTTCTTTGTACATAAACCCTTGTGAGGGTTTCGCGAAGTTTCAGCAGTTCTTCCGCTTCCAGGATAAATTCTCCTGTTTGTGCCTTATAAAAAGAACTAGCAGGTTGGTGGATCATTACCCTGATGATATAACATAATGAATGGTTTCTCGATCTCGTACGATCGGACGAAGGAAAGAGATAAAGAATAACAAGAAAGAATAAAATAAGAATAGATATATAATTGAACAACCGTACAGGCATTTTTTGTGCATACGGCTCCACAATGGAATTTACTTTTCCTTTCGGTCGAGCAAAAAGAGAAATAGGATCCATCAAATCCCAATAAAAAAGTGATCCATTTACCAACCTTCTTTTCGGGGGGGTTCAAAAATACTATGATGGTTCCGTTGCTTTCTATATTTATCATTTATCTTGTATGTGATTCAGCAATCCCAAAGTTTATTTTTGATCGGATCAAAAAAAAAAAAATGATCATTTTTTTTTAGTACTCTTTCATAACATAAATATTGGAAAGAGACTTCTGGTGTGAAAACAAAAAAGTTTGTGACGCTGAAATGAATCCCGGATAGATAAGATCAAATCGGAGATACTTTTTGTCTCATATTACTCGCCGATACATAATCTCATGTTATGAAAAAACAATAATGGTTTGTTCATATCGAACTCGAAGTGCCATGCTATTATTACTTAATATTCTTATTCATATTACATGTCGCGAAGGCATAGTCTTATTTTTTTCTCAAATCAAATAAAAAACTCATTGGCGCCAAGCGTGAGGGAATGCTATACGTTTGGTAATTTCTCCTCCGACCAGGAGAAAAGATGCCATTGAAGCGGCTAATCCCATGCATATTGTATGTACATCTGGTAGCACAAATTGCATAGTATCATAAATGGCTACTCCGGGTATTAACCACCCGCCGGGGGAGTTTATAAACAAATAAAGATCTCGGGTCTCATCTTCTAGACTGAGATATACCATGAGACCAATAAGTTGGTTTGAGATCGCGCTATTAACGCCTTGGCCTAAAAAAAGTAATCTTTCTCGATGAAGTCGGTTGATTAGGACAAAATTTTATCCCTTAGGAACCGTACACGCACCTTTGGATGCATACGGTTCAAAAAAAAAAAAAATTGTGAAAAAAAAAAAAGAATCAATGTGTTGATTCCAGCCCGCCTTCTTTTTTATAGTTAAAGTATAGTAGGACTTTTCCACTTCTTAATGAAGGGGCTTTTTCTTCTATTTTTTTAAGAAAGATTATTTTTTGATCGCCTCTCCGTAAAAACGGAGAGAATCCACTAAACTTATCAAATTAACCTCTCATTGATGTATTGTTTCATCGAAATCCAATCCAAATTACGATGTAATTTTCTTGTTCCTGAATGGGCCTCCTCAATTATTTTAGGTTTATGTTCTACTCCGGGTAAAGATCCGCCCGATTTCAATTTGCACATATAGGACAAATGATCCCAATACCACTTTTTTTGGTACTACTTTTTTTTTAATCATTTCTTTCATGCCTTTCTTACGACAAATATTCGATGTAGTCATCATATTATTTCATTGATTGACAGTTTGAGATCGTTCATATGCTATAAAGTAATGACTTATGTATGGTAAAGTGGTAATCATACATATATTACCAATTGGGTATTTTCTGAACGGAGCCTGGATACTTCATTTTATTGGTCCAACCAAGCCAACCATAAATTTTTATAATGGATAATATTAATATTGATCTCGACCCCCTCAAAAATGGATCTAATTGCACTTCACGCTCCAAATTATTGATGGTTTTCAAGCAATCTTTTTTGGGCGAAACAGAGGGTATCTCGATCGGGGGAGAGAACGGGGAAATCCCATATGACCCAATATGTCTGACAAGTCGCACTATATGTCAACCCAAATTGCATCTTCCTCTCCAGGACTCCGAAAAGGTACTTTTGGAACACCAATAGGCATCAACTGAAAGAAAGGGTAGTTGAGTATTATATTTTACTTTGATGGGGAAACGTAATGTTGTATTTTATCCATATATATTGGAAAATTCCTAGAGTAAGACGAAATGAATAAAGGAAAATTATTACGAATGGGTCGGGCTGTTCAAATGATGAACAAGTATCTACGCATTCGCTCATAGAAAATGGGACCAATCTCCCCATTGCGTATTGGTACTTATCGGGTATAGAATAGATCTGCTTATCTTTGTTCCTACAAACAGAATTGTTCCATTATTACCAACGAAATGGAATTAAATAAATATTCACCCTTGCTCCGAAATAATCCACTGAAAGGGAGAGGTCCATAGCATAGTCTTTTCCAATGCGATAAAGTTACATAGTGTCTATTTTTCTTTGATAAAGGGGTATTTCCATGGGTTTGCCTTGGTATCGTGTTCATACCGTCGTATTGAATGATCCCGGTCGCTTGCTTTCTGTACATATAATGCATACAGCTCTCGTTTCTGGTTGGGCCGGTTCAATGGCTCTGTACGAATTAGCAGTTTTTGATCCCTCCGACCCTGTTCTTGATCCAATGTGGAGACAAGGTATGTTCGTTATACCCTTCATGACTCGTTTAGGAATAATCAATTCATGGAGCGGTTGGAGTATCACAGGAGGGACTATAACGAATCCGGGTATTTGGAGTTACGAAGGTGTGGCTGGGGCACATATTATGTTTTCTGGTTTGTGCTTCTTGGCAGCTATCTGGCATTGGGTATATTGGGATTTAGAAGTATTCTGTGATGAACGTACAGGAAAACCTTCTTTGGATTTGCCCAAGATCTTTGGAATTCATTTATTTCTTTCAGGATTAGCTTGCTTTGGGTTTGGTGCATTTCATGTAACAGGCTTGTATGGTCCTGGAATATGGGTGTCTGATCCTTATGGACTAACCGGAAAAGTACAATCTGTAAATCCTGCGTGGGGGGTAGAAGGTTTTGATCCTTTTGTTCCGGGAGGAATAGCCTCTCATCATATTGCAGCAGGTACATTGGGTATATTAGCGGGCCTATTCCATCTTAGTGTTCGTCCGCCCCAACGTCTATACAAAGGATTACGTATGGGTAATATTGAAACTGTTCTTTCCAGTAGTATCGCCGCTGTCTTTTTTGCAGCTTTTGTTGTTGCTGGAACTATGTGGTATGGCTCCGCGACTACCCCGATCGAATTATTTGGTCCAACTCGTTATCAATGGGATCAAGGATACTTCCAGCAAGAAATATATCGAAGGGTTGGTGCCGGACTAGCCGAAAATCAGAGTTTATCAGAAGCTTGGTCTAAAATTCCCGAAAAATTAGCTTTTTATGATTACATTGGCAATAATCCAGCAAAGGGGGGATTATTTAGAGCGGGCTCAATGGACAACGGGGATGGAATAGCTGTTGGATGGTTAGGACATCCCGTCTTTAGAGATAAAGATGGGCATGAGCTTTTTGTACGTCGTATGCCTACTTTTTTTGAAACATTTCCGGTAGTTTTGGTAGACGGAGACGGAATTGTAAGAGCCGATGTTCCTTTTAGAAGGGCAGAATCGAAGTATAGTGTCGAACAAGTAGGAGTCACTGTTGAGTTCTATGGTGGCGAACTCGATGGAGTGAGTTATAGTGATCCTGCTACTGTGAAAAAATATGCTAGACGTGCTCAATTGGGTGAAATTTTTGAATTAGATCGCGCTACTTTGAAATCTGATGGTGTTTTTCGTAGCAGCCCAAGGGGTTGGTTTACTTTTGGACATGCTTCGTTTGCTTTGCTCTTCTTTTTCGGACACATTTGGCATGGTGCTAGAACCTTGTTCAGAGATGTTTTTGCTGGTATTGACCCAGATTTGGATGCTCAAGTGGAATTTGGAGCATTTCAAAAACTTGGAGATCCAACTACAAGGAGACAAGTAGTCTGATACAATATTGCTCTTGTATCTTTCGCCTCCATTGGATTTTTGTGATTTAACTTTGACATAGAGTACTAGAGAAATCTTGATTTGAATCACCGCCCCTTTCTTTGACTCTTGTCCTTTCTTAATCTGGGAAATGATCCCAAATGAACAGGTGTGGAAGCTATAATTGTAAACCACGATCGAATTTATGGAAGCATTGGTTTATACGTTCCTCTTAGTCTCGACTCTAGGAATCATTTTTTTCGCGATATTTTTTCGAGAGCCACCTAAGGTTCCGACTAAAAAGGCGAAATGATTTTTCATTATTTTACATTACATTATCCAAATTGAAGTAAAGTAATGAGCCTCCCATATCATATGGGAGGCTCATTACTTTACTTCAACTAGTCCCCGTGTTCCTCGAATGGATCTCTTAGTTGTTGAGAGGGTTGCCCAAAAGCGGTATATAAGGCGTACCCGGTAAAACTTACAAGTAAACCAGATATAAAGATGGCGACTAGGGTTGCTGTTTCCATTATTATAAAATTTAAAGACCACAATGGATCTATGATAAGATCGTTTATTTACAACGGAATGGTATACAAAGTCAACCGATCTCAACCAATGCAATAGGATTTATGGCTACACAAACCGTTGAGGGTAGTTCTAGATCTGGTCCAAGACGAACTACCGTAGGGAATTTATTGAAACCATTGAATTCGGAATATGGTAAAGTAGCCCCCGGGTGGGGAACTACCCCTTTGATGGGGGTCGCAATGGCTCTATTTGCAGTATTCCTATCTATTATTTTGGAGATTTATAATTCTTCCGTTTTACTGGATGGAATTTCAATGAATTAGGTCCATAAAAATCATGAAGTCCTGGCTTTTCAATCCAAAATGAATCACTTAGGACTCGGATTTCTAGGCCATTCTGGCAGTTCGACCGTGGAATTCCTTTCTTTCTGTATTTCCGGAATATGAGTGTGTGACTTGTTATAATTGATCCTATTGATAGTACAGAGAGTGGGTCTGTCATCTTGAGAGAGATGGGTTCTGCCTCGTCGGATATTTATTTTTGTATCTGGAGCACAGAATATATGGAATAGATCAAGAAATATTTGAACTATGATTCATGCCTAGTATTCAGACCTCGCGACTGGACTCAAAAAAAATTTCAAAGATTTATTTTAGAATTCTAAATCCAAGGTTTTGTTTTTCTTCCTTAAACATTCTATTCTGTTTATGTTTCTTTATTTTGACCAACGGACAAATCAAATGTTTCTCCGAATTTTTAGGCATTTCATCTATTAATTGAATA